AAAAAAAACTAAATTGTGTGAACCGAAAACTTAATATTGCTATTACAAAAATACCAAATGCTTATAAACATCCTAATATTCTTGCAGAATTTATAGCCGGCCAATTAAAGAATAGAGTTTCATTCCGTAAAGCAATGAAAAAAGCTATTGAATTAACTGAACAAGCAGGTACAAAAGGAGTTCAAGTACAAATTTCAGGACGTATCGACGGAAAAGAAATTGCACGTGTCGAATGGATAAGAGAAGGTAGGGTTCCCTTACAAACCATTCGAGCGAAAATTGATTATTGTTCCTATACAGTTCGAACTATTTATGGAGTATTGGGAATTAAAGTTTGGATATTTCTAAACGAATAATAATTTTTTTTTTTTTCATTTTTTTGAACGTTTAATGATAAATTTTATAAGGTTAAATTGATTCAAAAATTCAATTAATCATTAAATATTGATGCTATGCTTAGTGTGTGACTCGTTAGTTTTATTAAAAAAAAATGAATAACCAACCTATCGCTTTGGATTATCTAAATATAAAGAACTAGTCAAAACAAAAAATCTAAATAAAAATCTAAATAAAGATATGATATATTCATGATATAATTATAGCAACTCAAAAAAAAAAATGAATATGATTATAAGTTGTAAAGCAATAAGAATATACAGATAAATGAAAGGTTGAAAGAAAGAGAGAAAAAAAATCTATGATATAGAATTCTAATATGTAAAGGTCTACAGGTTATCTCATAAAAGTTAATGAAAGTGAATGTAATAAAGCATCAATATGAATTTTCATAAATATATTCGTAACCGAAACCAATCAATTAAGAGCTATGGATCAATAAGAACTGAGAAATTTGATTCAAGAAAAACGAAAAAAATTAAAACAAAATATTTGAAAATCTTATTATTAAATTAAATATTAAATTAAGAGGCTCCATTGTATAATCCAGACCTAATCATTAATCGAGAAGCGATAGGAACGAAGAAACCTGTGAATAGCTACGATTTTTTTTAACAAACTTTAATGATTCATTAGGTAGGATGGCGAAACAAACCAAAAAAAGATACATTGATTTTTCAGGAGTTGTGCCCTACATTACATTCGGATTTAATAATTAAAAAAAAAGAGTAAATATTCGCCCGCGAAAAGTTTCATTTTTTTTTTTAATTGAATTTTTTTTTGCCAATCTGATATGATTTTTTGCCAATCTGATATGATAATAAAAATAAAAGAAAAATAAATATTCATTAGAACCTTATAAGTAAGATAATCAAAATTGTTTATAATTGTTTCTATTATAAGAGTACATATTTAGTTCTATATCAAAACAAAATATAAAAATTCTCAATAGACCAATAAATTGTATAATATTTCATATCAAGATTCTATTATTTATTAAACATATATATCCTAGTATATATATTATTTTATTGGTTAAATTGATTTAGATATGTTTTATGTTTGAATAGTTTCATTCGCAAGGAGCCGTATGAGATGAAAATCTCATGTACGGTTCTGTAATAGAGATGGAATTGAGAAACAACCATCAACTATAACCCCCAAAGAACCAGATTTCGTAAACAACATAGAGGAAGAATGAAAGGAATATCCTTTCGCGGTAATCATATTTGCTTCGGAAGATATGCGCTGCAGGCACTTGAGCCCGCTTGGATCACATCTAGACAAATCGAAGCAGGACGGCGATCAATGTCAAGAAATGTTCGCCGAGGTGGACAAATATGGGTACGTATATTTCCAGACAAACCAGTTACAGTAAGACCTACGGAAACGCGTATGGGTTCGGGAAAAGGATCTCCCGAATATTGGGTAGCTGTCGTTAAACCCGGAAAAATACTTTATGAGATGGGTGGGGTTTCAGAAAATATAGCCAGAAAGGCTATTTTAATAGCAGCTTCAAAAATGCCTATACGAACTCAATTCATTGTTTCAGGGTAATAATGAGAACCAAAGGAAAGGGGTCTTTAGGATAAAAACAAAAAAAGACAATTGTGGGTTCCTCATTTTTGAATACAGAATATTCTTTTTACTTCCATTTTTGAACTAAAAGAACCAAAAAATGATATGATTCAACATCAAACATATTTAAATGTAGCTGATAACAGCGGAGCCCGCGAATTGATGTGTATTCGAATTCTAGGAGCTAGTAATCGACGATATGCTTATATCGGTGACATTGTTGTTGCTGTAATTAAGGAAGCAGTACCAAATACAACCTTGGAAAGATCAGAAGTGATCAGAGCCGTAATTGTACGTACTTGTAAAGAACTCAAACGTAATAACGGTATAATAATTCAGTATGATGATAATGCTGCAGTTGTTATTGATCAAGAAGGAAACCCAAAAGGAACTAGAATCTTTTGCGCAATAGCTCGGGAATTGAGACAATTTAATTTTACTAAAATAGTCTCATTAGCACCCGAGGTATTATAAGATTAGAACACGAAACCGTCATCTAGATATTTTATTTTTGAAAATGGATGAATTAATATATTATATTTCACACATATCCCTTTTTTTTTTGTAGTAACTATCATAAATATTCAAAATAGCCATTATTAATTATTAAATTTTTCATATTAATATTGGAGAATCCAAATAAATAAATTCAAATTAAGGAGCATGTTGATTATAGCAAAAGTAAGGAGTAAGAATCATTTTTGTTTATCATGAGTAAGGACACAATCGCTGACATAATAACCTATATACGAAATGCTGACATGAATAGAAAAGGAATGGTTCAAATACCATTTACTAACATCACCGAAAACACGGTGAAAATACTTTTACGAGAAGGTTTTATTGAAAACATCCGAAAACATAGGGAAAACAACAAATGTTATTTCGTTTTAACTCTACGGTATAGAAGAAATAGAAAAGGAGCATATAAAAATTTTTTTAATTTAAAACGGATCAGTACACCAGGTTTACGAATATATTCTAATTATCAAAAAATACCTAGAATTTTAGGAGGTATGGGAATTGTAATTCTTTCAACTTCTAGAGGTATAATGACAGATCGAGAAGCTCGGTTAGAAAAAATCGGCGGAGAAGTTTTATGTTATATATGGTAATCTTTATACCATTTGAATTATATAAGAAACTTTTTTTTTATGCACTAAAAAAAAAAGATTCAGGAGACTTTAATTACAGAATCAATTACTTCCGAAAGGTATGTTTCAGGTTTCTTTATACAATACAATGAAAATTCGATTAGGTTAGAAACTATGTTTCTGGAGAAAAAATTCTACATACTCTTATATGCCTACAACTGGGAAGCATAAATCATTCAAGTGAATTTTATTAGATTGTTTATAAATTTCAAGAATATATATATATTTGATATATATTTGATATATTTGAAGAAAGGAAAAATTCGAAGTTCAAAATAAATGTAAGGAAATCTTATTTTCTTCTAATAAATAGATTGGGGATTAACTTATAATTAATATAATAAGGAATTACAAATATGAAAATAGGAGCTTCTGTTCGTAAAATATGTGAAAAATGTCGATTAATTCGCAGGCGAGGGCGAATTATAGTAATTTGTTCGAATCCAAAACATAAACAAAGACAAGGATAATATTTCCAAAAAATAAAGATTTACAGAAAAATATAATATAAGAATTCAAATTTTCTTATATATATATATATTAAAATATTATTATTATAATTAATATATATAAATCGAATATTCATTTTAGTTAAAATAAAAACGAATTCTAAAAAAATAGTAAAAAATAAACTTTTTGAATTAAATGGATATATCCATATATCTCGGATTTTTTTTAGGGAATAATAAATTATGGCAAAACCTATACCAAAAATGGGTTCACGTAAAGGACGTATCGGTTCACGTAAGCATGCTCGTAAAATACCAAAGGGAGTTATTCATGTTCAATCTAGTTTTAACAATACTATTGTGACTGTTACAGATGTACGAGGTCGAGTGATTTCTTGGTCCTCCGCCGGTACTTGTGGATTCAAGGGTACACGAAGAGGTACACCATTTGCTGCTCAAACCGCAGCAGGAAATGCTATTCGAACAGTAGCGGATCAAGGCATGCAACGAGCAGAAGTCATGATAAAAGGTCCCGGTCTCGGAAGAGATGCAGCATTAAGAGCTATTCGTAGAAGTGGTATACTATTAAATTTTATACGAGATGTAACTCCTATGCCACATAATGGATGTAGGTCTCCTAAAAAAAGGCGTGTGTAAACTAAAAAAAAGAAATATTGAAACGATTTCAAGAGAAATAAACAATTTAACAGTTTGATCAAAATAAAAGAATATATTACTATGGTTCGAGAGAAAATAAGAATATCGACTCGGACACTACAGTGGAAGTGTGTTGAATCAAGAGTAGACAGTAAACGTCTTTATTATGGACGTTTTATTCTGTCTCCTCTTATGAAAGGCCAAGCCGATACAATAGGTATTGCAATGCGAAGAGTTTTGCTCGGAGAAATAGAGGGAACATGTATTACACGTGCAAAATCAGAAAAAATATCACACGAATATTCTACAATAGTAGGTATTCAAGAACCTGTACATGAAATTTTAATGAATTTGAAAGAAATTGTATTACGAAGTAATCTGTACGGACCTCGGGACGCGTCTATTTGCTTCAAAGGTCCTGGATATGTAACTGCTGAAGACATCATTTTACCACCTTCTGTTGAAATTGTTGATAATACACAACATATAGCCAACCTAACAGACCCGATTCATTTTTGTATTGAATTAAAAATCGAAAGGAATCGAGGATATTGTATAAAAACACTAAAAAACTCTCAAGACGGAAGTTATCCTATAGATGCTGTATTCATGCCTGTTAAAAATGTAAATCATAGTATTCATTCCTATGTCAATGGGAATGAAAAACAAGAAATACTTTTTATCGAAATATGGACAAATGGAAGTTTAACTCCCAAGGAAGCGCTTTGTGAAGCCTCCCGAAATTTAATTGATTTATTTATTCCCT